ACAGCTATTCCATCGCCGTTGTCCATTGAACCTGCTCTAAATAATCCCCCTTTTGCCGGATTATTCCCAATGTAATCGTAAAAAGCCAATTTCTCAGGAATTTTCGACCAAGCTTCTGATAAACTTTGATTTTCGGCTAGCCCAGCACTTACTCTTCGATATATTTCTTGCTGAAAGTATCCCTGATCCCATTGATAACGGGTGGGGCCAAATAATTCGATCGGGGTAGTTGCCGAACCATACCACATAGTTCCGGCAACAACAAAAGCTGCAAAAAAGACAGCCGCGATACTACTCGAAAGAACGGTTTCAATATTGCCCATACGTAATCCTTTGTATAGACGCTGAGGCGGACGGACACTAAGATGGAATAGGCCAGCTAATATGCCCAAAGTTCCTGCTGCAATATGATGAGAGGCTATTCCTCCTGGAACAAATGGATCAAATCCTTCCACACCCCATGCCGGGCTTACAGGTTGTACTTTTCCAGTTAGTCCATAAGGGTCGGACACCCATATTCCGGGACCATACAAGCCTGTTACATGAAATGCACCAAAACCAAAACAAGCCACCCCGGAAAGAAATAAATGAATTCCAAAAATCTTAGGCAAATCCAACGAAGGTTTTCCTGTACGTTCATCACAAAATATTTCTAGATCCCAATAAACCCAATGCCAAATAGCTGCCAAAAAGCACAAGCCAGAAAACACAATATGTGCTCCGGCCACACCTTCGTAACTCCAAATACCCGGATCCGTTATAGTCCCTCCTGTAATACTCCAACCGCCCCATGAATTGGTTATTCCTAAACGAGTCATGAAAGGTATAACGAACATACCCTGTCTCCACATTGGATCAAGAACGGGGTCAGAGGGATCAAAAACTGCTAATTCATATAGAGCCATCGAACCGGCCCAACCTGCGACCAGAGCTGTATGCATTATATGGACAGAAATCAACCGACCGGGATCATTCAATACGACGGTATGAACACGATACCAAGGCAAACCCATGGAAATACCCCTTTATCAAAGATAAATAACACTATGTAACTTTATTGCATTGGAAAAGACTATGACTATGCAACGGACCCCTTTTGTTCAATGGATTCTCTCGGAACAAGGGTTAATGTTTGTTCTCTTCTGTTGGTAATAATGGAACAATTATGGTTGTAGGAACAAAGAGAAACAAATCTATTCTATACCCGATAAGTAGCAATACGCAATGGGGAGTTGATACCATCTTTCATCAGTGAATGCTTTCATACTTGTTTATTATTAGAAGGCTATATTCGTAAGAATTTTTGTTTATTTATTCTATTTTTTCTATTTTTTTTCCCCCAACCTTTCTAACCTAGGTCGAAAACATGATAAAGTTTGATCTTATGAAGACTATAACTCTATTATTACTATTACGTTTCCACATCAAAGTGAAATATAGTACTTAATTCTTTTTTCTTTCATTTAATGCCTATTGGTGTTCCAAAAGTTCCCTTTCGAAGTCCTGGAGAGGAAGATGCATCTTGGGTTGACGTATAGTGCGACTTGTCCGATATATTGGGTCATACGGAATTTCCCCGTTCTCTCTCCCGATTGAGATATACTCCCTTTCGCCCAAGAAAGATTGATTTAATCATCAAAAATTTGGAGCGTGAAAGGCAATTAGATTCATTTTCAAATTTAGTAGGGGGATTCATAGTAATATTATTAATTAGAATAATTTATGGTTGGCTTGGTCGGACCAAAAAAATGAAGTATCCAGGCTCTGTTTATAAAAACCCCAATCCCATTTGGTAATATATTGAAGATTCCTTCTTGTATTATAGATTTTATTTACTTTACCCTTTATGTTAACTGTTTTGATTTGAAATTGTAAATAGAATTAAGAATGATCTCAATCTTAATCACTTCAATAGAGTAATGAATCTGTTGAATATTGAATTTGTCGAAAGAAAAGATATGAAATGAATAAGAATAAAAAAGGGCATTCATAACAAATAAAAAAAAGTGGTATTGAAAACATTTGTCCTATATGTGCAAATCGAAATCGGACAGATCTTTACCCGGAGTAGAACATAAACCTAAAAGAATTAAAGAGACCCGTTCAAGAACAAGAAAATGACATCGTGATTTGGATTGGATCTCGATGAAACAATACATCAATGAAAAGTGAGTTCGCTAAGTTTAGTAATTTCTATTTTTATTTTCTATTTTAAATATTTAATAAATTATATGAGGAAAAACAAAAACGAATATTTGAAAAAGAGAATAGAAAAAACCTTCATTATTCATTATGATTATAAGTTGTACAAAATCTCTATTCTATCAAAAATGAATAAAATAAAGGAATAGAATCTACACATTGATTTTCTCACAATTTTTTTTGAACCGTATGCGCCAAAAGGTGCATGTACGGTTCCTAAGGGATAGAATTTTACCCTAATCAACCGACTTTATCGCGAAAGATTACTTTTTTTAGGCCAAGAAGTCGATAGCGAGATTTCGAATCAACTAATTGGTCTTATGGTATATCTCAGTATCGAGGATGATACAAAGGATTTGTATTTGTTTATAAATTCTCCTGGCGGATGGGTAATACCCGGAGTGGCTATTTATGATACTATGCAATTTGTGCGACCAGACGTACATACAATATGCATGGGGTTAGCTGCTTCAATGGGATCTTTTATCTTGGTCGGAGGAGAAATTACCAAACGTTTAGCATTCCCTCACGCTCGGCGCCAATGAGTTTTTTATTTGAGAGAAAAAAAGAAAACTATGCCTTCACCATATGAAATATGTAAGTAATAATAGCATGGCACTTTGAATTCGATATGAGAAATGAGAAATTTTTCTCTCTATTTGATTTTCAAAACATTACATTCGATTATGTATCGAAACAGTAGTATGAGATAAAGAGTATTCCCGATTTTATTTATCAGGAGTGCTTTTCAGCGTCACAAACCTTTCTTCATACCAAAAGACTCTTAAAAAGAATTTCTTCCTTATTTTTCGGATCAAAAGAAACTTTGGGATTGCTGAATTACAGACGAAATAAATATATAAAGCAACGGAGCCATCATAGTATTTTTGAACTCCTCGGAAAAGAAGGGTGGTAATTGGATCATTTACTGATCTGGATCTGATCAGTCCTATTTTTCTCTTTCTTTTCGCCGGAAAAGAAAAGTAAATTCCATTATAGAGCCGTATGCAATGCGCAAAAGATGCACGTACGGTTGTTCAATTCTATCTTTTTTCTTGTTAGTCGATATCTCTAATTTTGCTCTTCGTCTCATCGTGCGAAGATAGAAGAACCCATTTTAGGGTATAGCATCAGGGTAATGATTCATCAACCTGCTAGCTCTTTTTATGAGGCCCAAACAGGAGAATTTATCCTGGAAGCGGAAGAACTATTGAAATTACGCGAAACCCTCACAAGGGTTTATGTACAAAGAACGGGCAAACCTTTATGGGTTGTATCCGAAGATATGGAAAGAGATGTTTTTATGTCAGCAACAGAAGCCCAAGCTCATGGAATTGTTGATCTTGTAGCGGTCGAATAAAACGAATAAAAATAGTTAAACATTTGAGATTTTATCTTGTTACTGGGTTTATCTTCTATGGGTTTAATATTTTATTAACTTCTATTAATTAGAAATAATTCATAATAATTCGGTTAGGATTGATCTAAACCAGCCCATTATGTATATGATTCAGCATGCCAACTATTAAACAACTTATTAGAAACACAAGACAGCCAATCAAAAATGTAACGAAATCCCCCGCTCTTCGGGGATGTCCTCAGCGCCGAGGAACATGTACTAGGGTGTATGTGTGACTCGTTCAGATTATCGACTGGAACAAAAGAAAACGAAAGAATTTTTCCAGTCTCAATCATCAATACCTGTGAATAGGATAAAATAGAACAACTCCAGTCACTGTCGAAAATGAAAAAGACCTATTCATCTATTGTGTATGAAATTTATGGTTTCTATTGGTGTAAATCCAATTTAAGATGAGAAAAAGTTCCCAGTGGTAGCGAACGTTATCCATTAAGCGGGAAATCTTATTTTTAGAGCAAATAAATTATGCTCCCATTCTTTGAAGAACGGACTAACAGGGTCAGCTATCCAGCTAACCTTAAAAATAAAATACCGTTACTGTATAAGCGGATCTCCTTGTGAAAGACCTATTACTGGATAATTCATGGGTAGAGCTAACAAGTTTGAACTGTACAAGTTATCAATAAAATTCAGTGAATTTCAGTAAATAAAAAATAAAGTGCTCCGGTGTATAGAGAGGACCTCACCGTTTAAGAAGTAACCATAGAAACGAAGGAACCCACTATTTCTTTATTCATCTATATTTAATTTAAATTTACATTTCTTATTTTTTGTCTTGTTTCAAGAGGAAATGTATAAAACTAAAAAAAAATTGTGGTCGGGAAGGTTATAGTAGCAAAAGCCATTGGGATTCTTATTTTATACATTGGAAAAATCCGTTTTGTTATTAATAGAAGGAAGAAAAGAATAACTCAAAGAAAGAAAATCAATAAGTTATTCATCAAAGTTTTATTTATTCAATGACTAGAGTTAGACGAGGATATATAGCTCGAAGACGTAGAACAAAAATTCGTTTATTTGGATCAAGTTTTCGAGGGGCTCATTCAAGACTTACTCGAACTATTGCTCAACAGAAAATAAGAGCTTTGGTTTCGGCTCATCGGGATAGAGATAGGCAAAAGAGAGATTTTCGTCGTTTGTGGATCACTCGAATAAACGCAGTAATTCGAGAAAATGGGGTATACTATAATTATAGTCAATTTATACACGATCTGTACAAGAGACAGTTGCTTCTTAATCGTAAAATACTTGCGCAAATCGCTATATTAAATAAGAATTGTCTTTATATGATTTCCAATGAGATCATAAAAAAAGAAGATTGGAAAGAATCCCCCGAAATGATTTAAATGAAGTTAAGTTCCCCGGAGTTTATTCTCCGGGAGGATAAAGTAGAAATTAGTCTGATAAAATACGATAACGATAAATAAATAAATAAAAATCAACAAATCCATGCAAAATAAAAAAGATTTTTTTATATTATTATGACAATCAAATCTATATTTTTTCGAACAAAACATCAATCCGTGTTTGAGTTCAGATTCGAATTTTGATTCAATTTTTATTTATATTTATTTTTGGTTCTAAAACTAGGAGTTCTAGCAGTCGACTCGATTCTTTCAAATTGTTTCTCATTATTAAGAAAAGGTAACAAAGATAAAATACGAGCTTGTTTTATAGCAATAGTAATTAATCGTTGTTGTTTCAAAGTCAATCTATTCACTCGCCTAGATAATATTTTTCCCTGTTCACTAATAAATCGACTAATTAAACTCATGTTTCTATAATCAATTTGATCCCCCGATTGGATCGAGGGCAAACGCCTACGAAAAGATCGCTTGGATTTAATAAAGGGTCGCTTGGATTTATCCATAGTTTTTTTAGTTTTTTCCTTATACCGAAAACCCTATTTCGGCCGGACCTTAAAAAAAAATTAGAATTAAGAAATAGGATTTGGTTTGTTTTTTTCGATTTTAGAATTTTCTATATTATTATATATAATTTTATTTCTTTTTTATTATATAAAAGAAATAAAATTAAAAGAAATAGAAAAAAAAAATATATATTTCTATATAATCAAAATCCTTTTGTCTACACCCCTGAAAGGATGATAGACAGACGTTTGGTTCGATCTATTTCTTTATTTTATCTCTCTTCGATCTATTTTTTTATCTCTCCATGAATTGTATGTTTGTAACAATAGGGACAGAATTTACGCAATTCCAATCGACTAGGCGTATTGTGTCGATTCTTTTGAGTAATATATCTAGAAATTCCCCTTGATTCTTTATTAACACTCTTTCGAACACAACCGGTACATTCCAAAATTACTTTTACTCGGGCATCTTTACCCTTAGCCATCAACGTAACCTCCTTTTGATTTTTGATTGAAGCAACTTTTCTATTTTTCTTTCCGACCCGAAGAAAGGAAAAGCAAAAATAGAAGTCGCTAACTCGAAATACCGAAATACAATTAAATTAGAATTTCGTTGCAATCAATAGAGTAATCATACTAGAATAATATTAATATAATTATACTAAAATTAAGAAATACAACGTAATCAAAGGGTTTCTAACTCTATTTCTAATCACAGTATTTCATTTAAGTACCTTGTATAATACCCTTACCCTGGATCGACATTTCTATTCTGTCTAACTCTTGTTTTTTTAGAAATTTTCATTCGAAAACCTGAGCCCAAGTTTTGATGAGGTTGAATCTACTTTTCTTCTTTCTCTCCTATATTTTTATAATATTACTAATATGAAATGAATATTGAATATATATATTCATTTCATATTATTTAAAAATAAAAAGAGAAAGAAGATAGAAAAAGGGGAAGGATTAGTTATAGGTAGTTAATTCTATCTCTAATCTTCGTTACCCCTTTCCATGTCAATAACTAGAATGAACTAGAATGAAAAAAAGGGGAATGTCAATGCATCGGGGAAAAAACGATTGATTTCTATTAATAAACCAGCTAAAGACCCAAACCATAAAGTACTTAGTACCGGTGCCACGGAAAGATATGTTTTAAAATCTCGCATTGAAAACCCTCCTTCTTTATTTCTTAAATGTAATATCTAAAAAAAGTAATACATATCTAATCTACAATCAAATGTATATATATAGTTTATAGTTAAAGACTACTTGTATTTGTACACAAAATCCATAAGCTAAGTCAAATTAAAATCTACACTAATGCTCTAAATAAGATATTAAAAAAAAAAAGAGTAGGATATCCCTTCCCACTAAGCATTCAAAAAAAGTCTTTTTTTTTTTTACTTTATATTTGTTTTTCATATATATCCCAATCCTTTTATTATACCTTAATACCTTATATGATAAGAGACAAAAAAGAAGAAATGAAAAAAAAAAATAGATTATGTCTATAGGAAACTATAGGAAATAACGATGTGGAAAACACGACAAGGATTCTTTACAATTACACTATAAAAACCAATTGAATTGAAAGGGATGTAGCGCAGCTTGGTAGCGCGTTTGTTTTGGGTACAAAATGTCACGGGTTCAAATCCTGTCATCCCTACCTAATTACTTTTCCTCTGAGAAGTAAGGAGGAATTAATTGAAATCAATTAAAAATAAAAAAGAATCTCGCATTTTTTTTATCATACTCTAGGGTGTCTACATGTCAGATGTAGATGTAGTTTTTGGTTACAAAGAAAGTTTTTTATTTATTGTGATAATAAAGCGCTCTTAGTTCAGTTCGGTAGAACGTGGGTCTCCAAAACCCGATGTCGTAGGTTCAAATCCTACAGAGCGTGATTCCATTCTTCTTAGGTCGAATTGAATTATAGAATTAGGCTGAAATAGCTGAACAGTAATCGAAATTTGACCTCCTCCTTTCTCTAATCCACAGGAGG